GTTAATGTAGCTTAATAGATCAAAGCAAGGCACTGAAAATGCCTAGATGAGCCACAAGGCTCCATAAACACAAAGGTTTGGTCCTGGCCCTCCTATTAGTTTTTAATAAGATTATACATGCAAGCCTCCGCGTCCCGGTGAAAATGCCCTCTAAATCCCAACAATCGATTAAAAGGAGCGGGTATCAAGCACACTAAACAAGTAGCTTACAACGCCTTGCTCAACCACACCCCTACGGGATACAGCAGTAATAAAAATTAAGCCATGAACGAAAGTTCGACTAAGCTATATTAAACCTCAGGGTTGGTAAATTTCGTGCCAGCCACCGCGGTCATACGATTAACCCAAACTAATAGGCCCTCGGCGTAAAGCGTGTTAAAGATCAACTAATACTAAGGTTAAAACCTAACCAAGCCGTAAAAAGCTACCGTTAACATAAAATAAACTACGAAAGTGACTTTATTAGCTCTGACCGCACGATAGCTAAGACCCAAACTGGGATTAGATACCCCACTATGCTTAGCCCTAAACATAAATAATTCACGTAACAAAATTATTCGCCAGAGAACTACTAGCAACAGCTTAAAACTCAAAGGACTTGGCGGTGCTTCACACCCCTCTAGAGGAGCCTGTTCTGTAATCGATAAACCCCGATAAACCTCACCACTCCTTGCTAATACAGTCTATATACCGCCATCTTCAGCAAACCCTTAAAAGGAGCAAAAGTAAGCACAATAATCGCTACATAAAAAAGTTAGGTCAAGGTGTAACCTATGGAGTGGGAAGAAATGGGCTACATTTTCTAAACAAGAACAACCATACGAAAGTTTTTATGAAATTAACAAACTAAAGGTGGATTTAGTAGTAAACTAAGAATAGAGAGCTTAATTGAACCGGGCCATGAAGCACGCACACACCGCCCGTCACCCTCCTCAAATAAATGCCCCAAACTACATAAAACTAGCACAAAACATGTTAGAGGAGATAAGTCGTAACAAGGTAAGCATACTGGAAAGTGTGCTTGGATAAACCAAAGTGTAGCTTAAACAAAGCATCTGGCTTACACCCAGAAGATTTCACATCCAATGACCACTTTGAACTAAAGCTAGCCCAAACAACGAACAACTAAACTACAAAACAAGCATCAAACAAAACATTTAGTCATACATTAAAGTATAGGAGATAGAAATTTTAGCTGGAGCTATAGAAACAGTACCGCAAGGGAAAGATGAAAGATAATTTAAAGTAAAAAATAGCAAAGATTACCCCTTCTACCTTTTGCATAATGAGTTAGCTAGAACAACTTAACAAAGAGAACTTAAGCTAAGCCCCCCGAAACCGGACGAGCTACCTGCGAACAATCCCCTGGGATGAACTCATCTATGTAGCAAAATAGTGAGAAGATTCGCAGGTAGAGGTGAAAAGCCTAACGAGCCCGGTGATAGCTGGTTACCCAGAATAGAATTTCAGTTCGACTTTAAGCCTACCTAAAAACCCAAAAATTCAAATGTAAGCTTAAAATATAATCTAAAAAGGTACAGCTTTTTAGATCAAGGATACAACCTTACTTAGAGAGTAAACATAAACAAAATCATAGTAGGCCTAAAAGCAGCCATCAATTAAGAAAGCGTTAAAGCTCAACAATCCAACCAATATAATACCAAAAGAACTCAAAACAACTCCTAATGCACTACTGGGTCAATCTATTCAATTATAGAAGAGACAATGCTAACATGAGTAACAAGAAACTTTTTCTCCTTGCATAAACTTATAGCTGAAACGGATATCCACTGATAATTAACAACAAGATAAAACTAACCAATTAATTAATGCATATATCAAATCAATTGTTAAACCAACACAGGAATGCAACCAAGGAAAGATTAAAAGAAGTAAAAGGAACTCGGCAAACATAAACCCCGCCTGTTTACCAAAAACATCACCTCCAGCATTACCAGTATTGGAGGCACTGCCTGCCCAGTGACATAAGTTAAACGGCCGCGGTATCCTGACCGTGCAAAGGTAGCATAATCATTTGTTCTATAAATAAGGACTTGTATGAACGGCCACACGAGGGTTTAACTGTCTCTTACTTCCAATCAGTGAAATTGACCTTCCCGTGAAGAGGCGGGAATAAATTAATAAGACGAGAAGACCCTATGGAGCTTTAATTAACTAACTCAACAGAATAAACTTAACCAACCAACAGGGAATAAAAAATTCTATAATGAGTTAGCAATTTAGGTTGGGGTGACCTCGGAGAACAAAACAACCTCCGAGTGATATAAACCTAGACAAACCAGTCAAAGTATCATATCATTAATTGATCCAAAAACTTGATCAACGGAACAAGTTACCCTAGGGATAACAGCGCAATCCTATTTAAGAGTCCATATCGACAATAGGGTTTACGACCTCGATGTTGGATCAGGACATCCTAATGGTGCAGCAGCTATTAAGGGTTCGTTTGTTCAACGATTAAAGTCCTACGTGATCTGAGTTCAGACCGGAGTAATCCAGGTCGGTTTCTATCTATTAACCAGTTCCTCCCAGTACGAAAGGACAAGAGAAACAAGGCCCACCTCAACATAGGCGCCTTAAGACCAATAGATGATATAATCTTAATCTAACCAGTCCAACTCCCCCATTAGTCCAAGAAACAGGACTTGTTAGGGTGGCAGAGCCCGGCAATTGCATAAAACTTAAACCTTTATCTTCAGAGGTTCAATTCCTCTCCCTAACATTATGTTTATAATTAACATCATCTCACTAATCGTCCCAATTCTCCTCGCCGTAGCTTTCCTAACGCTAGTAGAACGGAAAGTACTAGGCTATATACAACTCCGAAAAGGACCTAATATCGTAGGGCCCTACGGACTTCTACAACCCATCGCAGACGCCGTAAAACTATTCACCAAGGAACCCCTACGACCACTAACATCTTCCACAACTATATTCATTATAGCCCCCATTCTAGCCTTAGCTTTAGCCCTAACTATGTGAATCCCTCTACCTATACCATACCCCCTCATCAATATAAACCTAGGAGTACTATTTATGCTAGCAATATCAAGCCTGGCCGTCTACTCAATCCTATGATCCGGATGGGCCTCAAACTCAAAATACGCCCTAATCGGAGCCCTACGAGCCGTAGCTCAAACAATCTCATATGAAGTAACCCTAGCCATTATCCTCCTATCAGTCCTACTAATAAACGGATCCTTCACCCTATCTACACTAATTATCACTCAGGAACACCTATGATTAATCTTTCCCGCATGACCACTAGCTATAATATGATTTATCTCCACCCTAGCAGAAACCAACCGCGCTCCATTCGACCTAACGGAAGGAGAGTCGGAACTTGTCTCAGGATTCAATGTAGAATACGCAGCAGGCCCATTCGCCATATTCTTCCTAGCAGAATATGCCAACATTATCATAATAAACATTCTCACAACCCTCCTATTCTTCGGAGCATTCCACAACCCATACATACCTGAACTATATACCGTTAACTTCACCATAAAAACCCTAATACTAACAATCTTGTTTCTATGAATCCGAGCATCATATCCACGATTCCGATATGACCAACTAATACATCTCCTATGAAAAAACTTCCTACCCCTTACACTAGCCCTATGTATATGACATGTAACCCTTCCCATCATCTCAGCAAGCATCCCTCCTCAAACATAAGAAATATGTCTGACAAAAGAGTTACTTTGATAGAGTAAATAATAGAGGTTTAAACCCTCTTATTTCTAGAATAATAGGAGTCGAACCTAACCCTAAGAATTCAAAAATCTCCGTGCTACCCAAGTACACTATATTCTACAGTAAGGTCAGCTAAATAAGCTATCGGGCCCATACCCCGAAAATGTTGGTTTATCCCCTTCCCGTACTAATAAAACCCCACATTCTCATCATTATCATATCAACCGTTATATCAGGAACCATAATCGTCCTCACAAGCTCCCATTGGCTACTAACCTGAATTGGCTTTGAAATAAACATATTAGCAATCATCCCAATCCTGATAAAAAACCATAACCCACGAGCCACAGAAGCATCCACAAAATACTTCCTAGCACAAGCCACCGCATCCATACTTCTAATAATAGGTATCATTATCAACCTAATATTCTCAGGACAATGAACAATCTCAAAAATCCCCAATCCTATCGCATCAGGCCTAATAACCATTGCCCTGGCAATAAAACTCGGCATGGCCCCCTTCCATTTCTGAGTGCCCGAAGTAGCACAAGGAATCCCACTATCCTCAGGCATAATCTTACTCACATGACAAAAAATTGCACCACTATCTATCCTCTATCAAATTTCACCATCCATCAACCCCAAACTACTAGTCACCATAGCAATCGCATCAGTACTAATCGGAGGTTGAGGAGGACTAAATCAAACCCAACTCCGAAAGATCCTAGCCTACTCATCAATCGCCCACATAGGATGAATAACCACCATTCTAACATACAACCCTACTCTAATAACCCTAAACCTCATAATCTACATCACAATAACCCTAAGCACATTCATACTATTCATGCATAACTCATCTACAACAACACTATCACTATCCAATACATGAAACAAATTACCTCTCATAACATCACTAATCCTAGTACTGATAATATCACTAGGAGGCCTCCCACCCCTATCAGGCTTTATACCCAAATGAATAATCATCCAAGAACTAACAAAAAACGACATAATTATTCTACCAACATTCATAGCCATCACAGCACTCCTAAACCTATACTTCTACATACGTCTATCCTATGCCACAACACTAACCATATTCCCCTCAATAAACAACATAAAAATAAAATGACAGTTCGAAAGCACAAAAAAAATTACCCTTCTACCACCACTAATTATTATCTCAACCATACTACTCCCCATGACCCCAATAACATCAATCCTAGAATAGAGATTTAGGCTAAAAAGACCAAGGGCCTTCAAAGCCCTAAGTAAGTACTCATCAACTTAATCTCTGCAAATCGACCTAAGGGCTGCAAGACTCTATCTTACATCAACTGAATGCAAATCAACTACTTTAATTAAGCTAAGCCCTCACTAGATTGGTGGGCCTTTATCCCACGAAACTTTAGTTAACAGCTAAAAACCATAGTCAACTGGCTTCAATCTACTTCTCCCGCCGCGTAGGAAAAAAAAGGCGGGAGAAGCCCCGGCAGGGTTGAAGCTGCTTCTTTGAATTTGCAATTCAACGTGATATTCACCACAGGACTTGGTAAAAGGGAGACTCAGACCCCCATAATTAGATTTACAGCCTAATGCTTTTATCAGCCATTTTACCTATGTTCATAAATCGATGGTTATTTTCTACTAATCATAAGGATATTGGCACTCTTTATCTGCTGTTTGGTGCATGAGCTGGTATAGTGGGCACTGCCCTTAGTCTCTTAATCCGCGCAGAACTGGGACAACCCGGCGCCCTGCTGGGAGATGATCAAATTTATAACGTAATTGTCACTGCCCATGCATTTGTAATAATTTTCTTCATGGTGATGCCTATTATAATTGGCGGTTTTGGGAACTGACTAGTACCCCTAATAATCGGCGCTCCTGATATAGCATTCCCCCGAATAAACAATATGAGTTTCTGACTCTTGCCACCATCCTTCCTGCTACTACTGGCCTCCTCTATAGTGGAAGCGGGTGCCGGGACCGGATGAACCGTCTATCCTCCCTTAGCTGGCAACTTAGCTCATGCGGGAGCATCTGTAGACCTAACGATTTTCTCCCTTCATTTGGCAGGTGTATCGTCTATCCTCGGAGCTATCAACTTCATTACTACCATCATTAACATAAAACCCCCTGCAATGTCTCAATACCAAACTCCACTATTCGTATGATCCGTACTAATCACAGCAGTGCTCTTACTACTATCACTACCAGTTCTAGCAGCTGGCATTACTATGCTACTCACAGACCGAAATCTGAACACAACATTCTTCGACCCTGCTGGAGGAGGCGATCCTATCCTATATCAACACCTGTTCTGATTCTTCGGACATCCCGAGGTATATATCCTAATCCTACCAGGATTCGGAATAATCTCACACATCGTTACCTACTATTCAGGGAAAAAAGAACCTTTTGGTTACATAGGAATAGTTTGAGCAATAATGTCCATCGGCTTCCTGGGCTTTATTGTATGAGCTCACCACATATTCACTGTAGGAATGGACGTCGACACACGAGCATACTTCACTTCAGCAACCATAATCATTGCTATTCCAACAGGAGTTAAAGTATTCAGCTGACTAGCCACCCTTCACGGGGGTAATATCAAATGGTCTCCAGCCATACTATGAGCCCTGGGCTTTATCTTCCTGTTTACAGTAGGAGGCCTCACGGGCATCGTACTAGCTAACTCATCACTAGACATTGTCCTCCATGACACATACTATGTAGTAGCACACTTCCACTATGTTCTATCAATAGGAGCGGTATTCGCCATCATGGGCGGATTCGCTCATTGATTCCCCCTGTTCTCAGGCTACACACTCGACGACACCTGAGCAAAAATTCACTTCACGATTATATTCGTAGGAGTCAATATAACATTTTTTCCTCAACACTTTCTAGGTCTATCAGGAATACCCCGACGATATTCTGACTACCCAGACGCTTACACGACATGAAACACAGTCTCCTCCATGGGCTCATTCATCTCACTCACAGCAGTAATATTAATAGTATTTATAGTCTGAGAAGCTTTCGCATCCAAGCGAGAAGTAGCAGCAGTTGAGCTGACCTCAACAAACATCGAATGACTGCATGGATGTCCCCCTCCCTATCACACATTTGAAGAACCCACTTACGTCGTACTAAAATAAGAAAGGAAGGAGTCGAACCCTCTGAGACTGGTTTCAAGCCAATACCATAACCCTTATGTCTTTCTCAATTAGGAGGCATTAGTAAAAATTACATGACTTTGTCAAAGTTAAATTATAGGTGGAAACCCTTTATGCCTCCATGGCATATCCCCTCCAAATAGGTCTACAAGATGCGACCTCTCCTATTATAGAGGAACTACTACACTTCCATGATCACACATTAATAATTGTATTCCTAATTAGCTCATTAGTACTTTACATTATCTCACTCATACTAACCACAAAACTTACCCATACAAGTACAATAGACGCACAAGAGGTAGAGACGGTATGAACAATCTTACCAGCCATCATTTTAATTCTTATTGCCCTGCCGTCACTACGAATCCTCTATATAATGGATGAAATCAACAACCCTTCCTTAACCGTAAAAACCATGGGACATCAATGATACTGAAGCTATGAATATACAGACTATGAAGACCTGAACTTTGACTCATATATGATCCCCACACAAGAACTAAAGCCCGGAGAGCTGCGACTACTGGAAGTGGATAATCGAGTGGTTCTCCCGATAGAAATAACAATCCGCATGCTAATCTCATCAGAAGATGTACTCCACTCATGAGCTGTACCATCCCTAGGACTAAAAACTGATGCTATTCCAGGACGATTAAACCAAACAACCCTAATAGCCATACGACCAGGACTATACTACGGTCAATGTTCAGAAATCTGTGGCTCCAACCATAGCTTTATACCTATTGTTCTTGAATTAGTCCCACTATCCCACTTCGAGAAGTGATCCGCCTCGATACTTTAATCATTAAGAAGCTATGCAGCATTAACCTTTTAAGTTAAAGATTGAGAGTACTCGAACCTCTCCTTAATGAAATGCCACAGTTAGACACATCAACATGACTTATTGTAATCTTGTCCATAATCCTGACTCTATTCATTACATTTCAGCTAAAAATCTCCAAACACCTCTTCCCAATAAATCCAGAACCAAAACATACGCTGCTACTAAAAAACAGCACGCCCTGAGAAGAAAAATGAACGAAAATCTATTCACCTCTTTCGCTGCCCCCACAATAATAGGTCTACCTATCGTACTCCTAATCACCCTGTTCCCAAGCATCTTATTTCCATCCCCCGATCGACTAATCAACAATCGACTCGCCTCAATCCAACAATGACTGATCCAATTAACATCGAAGCAAATACTGTCAATTCACAATCATAAGGGACAAACATGAGCACTTATACTTATATCACTTATTCTATTTATCGGATCCACTAACCTACTAGGCCTTATACCACATTCATTCACCCCCACCACCCAACTATCCATAAACCTAGGAATGGCCATCCCCCTGTGAGCAGGAACAGTCATCACAGGTTTTCGATACAAAACAAAAGCATCCCTAGCCCACTTCCTACCCCAAGGAACACCTCTACCCCTCATTCCAATGCTAGTAATTATCGAAACTATCAGCTTATTTATTCAACCTATAGCCCTAGCCGTACGACTAACAGCCAACATCACTGCAGGCCACCTATTGATTCATCTAATCGGAGGAGCTACTCTTGCCCTTATAGACATTAGCACTACCACAGCATTTATTACTTTCATCATCCTCATTCTACTCACTATCCTCGAATTTGCTGTAGCCCTCATTCAAGCCTATGTCTTTACACTACTAGTAAGCCTATACCTACATGATAACACCTAATGACCCACCAAACCCATGCATATCATATAGTCAACCCCAGTCCATGACCACTAACAGGAGCTCTCTCAGCCCTTCTCATAACATCCGGCCTAATCATATGATTCCACTTTAACTCAATATACCTACTAATGCTAGGTCTTACTACCAATACTCTAACCATATATCAATGATGACGAGATATCATCCGAGAGAGTACATTCCAAGGCCACCATACTCCAATTGTCCAGAAAGGCTTGCGGTATGGAATAATCCTTTTCATCGTATCAGAAGTATTCTTCTTCGCCGGATTTTTCTGAGCCTTCTATCACTCCAGCCTAGCACCCACTCCCGAACTAGGAGGATGTTGACCACCCACAGGTATTACCCCCCTGAACCCCATAGAAGTTCCACTCCTAAATACCTCTGTCCTTCTAGCCTCAGGAGTATCAATCACCTGAGCTCACCATAGTCTAATAGAAGGAAACCGTAAGCACATACTCCAAGCACTATTTATTACTATCTCTCTGGGCGTTTACTTTACACTACTACAAGCCTCAGAATACTACGAGACTCCTTTCACAATTTCTGACGGGGTCTACGGCTCTACCTTCTTCATAGCAACAGGATTCCACGGACTACACGTAATTATCGGCTCAACTTTCTTAATCGTATGCTTCATACGACAACTGAAATTCCACTTTACATCTAATCATCATTTCGGCTTTGAGGCTGCTGCTTGATACTGGCACTTTGTAGACGTAGTGTGACTATTCCTATACGTATCCATTTATTGATGAGGATCTTGCTTCCTTAGTATAATTAGTATAGTTGACTTCCAATCAACCAGCTCTGGTTGAACCCAGAAAGAAGCAATAAACATAACACTGACCTTATTCACCAACACAGCCCTAGCTTCTCTACTCGTACTAATCGCATTTTGACTCCCTCAACTGAATACATACTCAGAAAAAGCCAGCCCTTACGAATGTGGATTCGACCCCATAGGATCAGCACGCCTACCCTTCTCCATAAAATTCTTTCTAGTAGCCATCACGTTTCTACTATTCGACCTAGAAATTGCCCTACTCCTACCACTTCCATGGGCATCACATACAGACAACCTAACCACCATACTTACTATGGCATTACTACTCATCTCTCTCCTAGCCGCAAGCCTAGCCTACGAATGAACTGAAAAAGGACTAGAGTGAACAGAATATGATAATTAGTTTAATCCAAAACAAATGATTTCGACTCATTAGATTATGACTTATATCATGATTATCAAATGTCCATAGTATATGCCAACATCTTCTTGGCCTTCATTATGTCTCTTATAGGACTACTTATATATCGATCCCATCTAATATCCTCCCTGCTCTGCCTAGAGGGTATAATATTATCACTATTCGTAATAATAACAGTAACAATTCTGAGTAACCATTTCACATTAGCTAGCATGGCCCCCATTGTCCTACTCGTCTTTGCTGCCTGCGAAGCAGCCCTAGGCCTGTCACTTCTAGTAATGGTATCTAACACTTACGGAACTGACTACGTACAAAATCTGAACCTCCTACAATGCTAAAAATCATTCTTCCTACCATAATGCTTATACCTCTGACATGAATATCAAAACCCAACATAATCTGAATCAATACAACAGCCTACAGCCTACTAATCAGCCTCATCAGTCTATCTTTCCTAAACCAACTCGGTGACAATTGCATAAACCTATCCCTACTATTCTTCACGGACTCCCTATCAGCCCCCTTGCTAGCACTCACAACATGACTCCTGCCCTTAATAATTATAGCCAGCCAATCCCACCTGTCAAAAGAACCACTAACCCGAAAAAAGCTTTATATTACAATACTAATCCTATTACAACTATTCCTAATCATGACATTTACCGCCACAGAACTAATTATATTTTACATTTTATTTGAAGCAACCCTAGTACCCACCTTAATTGTCATTACCCGATGAGGAAACCAAACAGAACGCCTAAATGCAGGAACGTACTTCCTATTTTACACTCTAGTAGGATCCTTACCCCTGCTAGTAGCACTACTATTCATTCAAAACAACATAGGCACACTAAACTTCCTAATGATTCAACTCTGGACCCAACCCCTATCAAGTTCCTGATCTAACACCCTTCTATGACTAGCATGTATAATAGCATTTATAGTAAAAATACCTCTATATGGCCTTCACCTATGATTACCTAAAGCCCACGTTGAAGCACCCATCGCTGGATCTATAGTACTAGCTGCAGTACTTCTAAAACTAGGAGGCTATGGCATGATACGAATTACGGCATTACTAAATCCACTAACAAGCTTCATAGCATACCCCTTTATAATACTGTCATTATGAGGCATAATCATAACGAGCTCCATCTGCTTACGCCAAACAGACCTAAAATCCCTAATCGCATACTCCTCCGTTAGCCACATGGCCCTGGTCATCGTAGCAATTCTCATCCAAACACCATGAAGTTATATAGGAGCAACAGCTCTAATAATCGCCCACGGCCTAACATCATCCATATTATTCTGCCTAGCCAACTCCAATTACGAACGCACCCATAGCCGAACCATAATTCTTGCACGCGGACTGCAAGTGCTCCTTCCCTTAATAGCAGCTTGATGACTGTTAGCAAGTCTCACTAACCTAGCACTTCCACCTACTATTAATCTAATCGGAGAACTATTCGTAGTAATAGCCTCATTTTCATGATCTAACATTACCATTATCCTAACAGGAACCAACATCATCATTACTGCCCTATATTCACTATATATACTAATTACCACACAACGCGGCAAATATACTAGCCATATCAAAAACATTAAACCTTCATTCACACGAGAGAACACCCTAATAACACTCCATTTAATACCCCTGTTACTACTGTCACTCAACCCCAAAATTATCCTAGGACCTATCTACTGTAAATATAGTCTAACAAAGATATTAGATTGTGAATCTAATGACAAAAGCTCAAACCTTTTTATTTACCGAAAAAGAATGCAAGAACTGCTAACTCATGCCCCCGCGTATAAAAACGTGGCTTTTTCAACTTTTAAAGGATAGAAGTAATCCATTGGTCTTAGGAACCAAAAAATTGGTGCAACTCCAAATAAAAGTAATTAACTTATTTGCTTCCTCCATCATCACAACACTATCCATACTAACACTCCCAATTATCTTAACCAGCACCCCCATATACAAAAACAAGCTTTACCCACTATACGTAAAAACCACCATTTCATACGCCTTTATAATTAGCATAATCCCCACAACAATATTCATCTTCTCAGGACAAGATATAATTATTTCAAACTGACACTGAATAACAATCCAAACCATAAAACTCACACTAAGCTTCAAATTAGATTACTTCTCCATAATTTTCATACCCGTAGCCCTCTTCGTTACATGGTCTATTATAGAGTTCTCAATATGATACATAAACTCGGACCCCTTTATTAACCGATTCTTCAAATACCTACTGATATTCCTCATCACCATAATAATTTTAGTCACCGCAAACAACCTATTCCAACTATTCATCGGCTGAGAAGGAGTAGGCATTATATCATTCCTCCTTATCGGATGATGACATGGACGAACTGACGCAAACACGGCCGCCCTCCAGGCAGTCCTCTACAACCGCATCGGAGACGTAGGCTTTATCATAGCCATAGCATGATTCTTAATCAACCTAAACACATGAGAATTCCAACAGATCTTCATTACCCATCACGACAACCTGAATATACCACTAATAGGCCTCCTGCTAGCAGCAACTGGTAAGTCGGCCCAATTCGGACTCCACCCATGACTGCCCTCAGCTATAGAAGGGCCCACCCCAGTATCCGCCCTACTTCATTCAAGCACCATAGTCGTAGCAGGGGTCTTCCTCCTAATTCGATTCCACCCTCTAATAGAACACAACACAATGATACAAACAACTACTCTATGCCTAGGGGCTATTACCACCTTATTCACGGCAATCTGCGCACTCACCCAAAACGATATTAAGAAAATCATCGCATTCTCAACCTCAAGCCAACTAGGACTTATAATTGTCACCATCGGCATTAACCAGCCGCACCTAGCATTTCTACACATCTGCACCCACGCATTCTTCAAGGCTATGCTATTTATATGCTCTGGGTCTATTATTCACAGCCTAAATGATGAACAAGATGTCCGAAAAATAGGAGGCCTATACAAAGTATTACCATTTACCACCACCTCACTAATTGTAGGAAGCCTAGCACTTACAGGAATGCCCTTCCTCACAGGATTCTACTCCAAAGACCTAATCATCGAAACCGCCTCCACGTCGTATACCAACGCCTGAGCCCTACTATTAACCCTCGTTGCCACATCCATAACAGCTGCCTACAGCACTCGAATCATATTCTTTGCACTCCTGGGCCAACCCCGATTTAACCCTATAATTACAATCAACGAGAACAACCCACTCCTAATTAACTCCATTAAACGTCTACTACTAGGAAGCATTTTTGCAGGATACCTAATCTCCCACAACATTTCACCCACCTCCACCCCACAAATAACTATACCCCATTACCTAAAACTAACGGCCCTAATCGTAACACTCCTAGGCTTTATTCTAGCACTAGAATTGAACCTCACCTCACAAAACCTCAAACTCAAGTACCCATCAAACCTATTTAAATTCTCCAACCTCCTTGGATACTTTCCTACCATTATCCACCGCTACATACCAGTAACAAACTTATTAATGAGCCAAAAATTAGCCTCAACACTACTAGACATAATCTGACTAGAAAGTGCACTACCAAAATCCATCTCTTACTTCCATATAAAATCATCAACCACTGTCTCCAACCAAAAAGGCCTAATCAAACTATATTCCCTCTCCTTCATCATCACCCTAGTCCTGGCCCTAATAATAATTAATTTCCACGAGTAACCTCCATAATCACCAGAACCCCAATAAGAAGAGATCACCCAGTTACAATAACCAACCAAGTACCATAACTATACAGAGCTGCAATACCCATAGCTTCCTCGCTAAAAAATCCCGAATCTCCAGTATCATAAACCACCCAATCACCCATGCCATTAAACTCGAACACAACATCGACCTCATCATCCTTTAAAATATAACAAGCAAGCAATAACTCCGACAACAGCCCTATAACAAACGCACCTAACACAGCCTTATTAGAGACCCAAACCTCAGGATACTGCTCAGTAGCCATAGCAGTTGTATAACCAAAGACAACAAGCATACCCCCCAAATAAATTAAAAAAACTATTAAACCTAAAAAAGACCCTCCAAAACTCAACACAATGCCACAACCAACAGCTCCACTAATAATCAAAACAAGCCCACCATAGATAGGAGAAGGTTTAGAAGAAAATCCCACAAAACTAATAACGAAAATAATACTTAAAATAAACACAATATATGTCATCATTATTCCCACATGGAATCTAACCATGACCAATGACATGAAAAGCCATCGTTGTAATTCAACTATAAGAACATTAATGACCAACATCCGAAAAACCCACCCACTAATAAAAATTATCAACAACTCATTCATTGACCTACCCACACCATCAAACATCTCAGCATGATGAAACTTTGGATCCCTCCTCGGAATCTGCTTAATCTTACAGATCCTAACAGGCCTATTCCTAGCCATACATTATACTTCAGACACAACTACAGCCTTCTCGTCAGTAACACACATCTGTCGAGACGTAAACTACGGCTGAATTATCCGATATCTACACGCAAATGGAGCCTCCATATTTTTCATCTGCCTGTACATACACGTGGGACGAGGACTGTACTACGGCTCCTACACATTTACAGAGACATGAAATATCGGCATTATCCTCTTATTTACTGTCATAGCCACAGCATTCATGGGCTACGTCCTACCGTGAGGACAAATATCATTTTGAGGAGCGACAGTCATCACCAACCTACTATCAGCAATCCCCTACATCGGAGCCGATCTAGTAGAATGAATCTGAGGGGGATTTTCAGTCGATAAAGCAACTCTAACACGGTTTTTCGCCTTCCACTTCATCCTACCATTCGTCGTATCAGCACTAGCAACAGTCCACCTACTATTCCTACACGAAACAGGATCTAATAATCCCTCCGGAATCACATCCGACTCAGACAAAATCCCATTCCACCCATACTATACAATTAAAGACATCCTAGGAGCCCTACTCCTCATCCTAGTTCTAACACTACTAGTGCTATTCTCACCCGATCTGCTAGGAGACCCCGACAACTATACCCCTGCCAACCCCCTAAGTACCCCACCACATATTAAACCTGAATGATACTTCCTATTCGCCTATGCAATCCTACGATCTATCCCCAACAAACTAGGAGGAGTACTAGCCCTAGTACTCTCCATTCTTATCCTAGCCATTATACCCCTACTCCACACATCAAAACAACGAGGAATAATATTCCGACCCATCAGCCAATGCCTGTTCTGACTTCTAGTGGCAGATCTACTCACACTAACATGAATCGGAGGACAACCAGTCGAACACCCTTATATCACCATTGGTCAACTAGCCTCAATCCTATACTTTATAATTCTCTTAGTACTCATACCCATTGCCAGCATCATCGAAAATAACATCCTAAAATGAAGAGTCTTTGTAGTATACTATATTACCTTGGTCTTGTAAACCAAAAATGGAGAACACAGCCCTCCCTAAGACTTCAAGGAAGAGATAAACAACCCCACCATCAGCACCCAAAGCTGACATTCTACTTAAACTATTCCCTGATTCCCCCCCCCCACCCCCATTCATATAATACTACTACTCTACTGTGCTATCACAGTATTCACACGCCTTATCTATGTATGTCGTGCATTGTATGCTCCCCCCCATCTCCAGGCCCCTATGTATATCGTGCATTAATGGTTTGCCCCATGCATATAAGCATGTACATGAAGTGATTGATTTTACATGTAAGACATACAATTACAGCACCAAATTCCAAGGTATGATTACCTGTAGTGAATGTATTTCACCTAGTCCACGAGCCTTAATCACCATGCCTCGGGAAATCAGCAACCCTTGTGAAACGTGTACCTAAACCTCGCTCCGGGCCCATGTCATGTGGGGGTTTCTATACTGAAACTATACCTGGCATCTGGTTCTTACTTCAGGGCCATGAAAGTCCTAGAATCCAATCCTACTAACCCTTCAAATGGGACATCTCGATGGACTAATGACTAATCAGCCCATGATCACACATAACTGTGGTGTCATGCATTTGGTATCTTTTAATTTTTAGGGGGGGGGAAACGGTATCACTCAGCTATGACCGTAAAGGTCTCGACGCAGTCAAATAACTTGTAGCTGGACTTAATTAATATTATTTACCAACATCATACAACCATGAGGCGCATTTTAGTCAATGGTAGCGGGACATAGTTACGTACACGTACACGTACACGCACGTACACGTACACGTACACGCACGTACACGTACACGTACACGCACGTACACGTACACGTACACGCACGTACACGCACACGTACACGCACACGTACACGTACACGTACACGTACACGTACACGTACACGCACGTACACGCACACGTACACGTACACGCACGTACACGTACACGTACACGCACGTACACGTACACGTACACGTACACGCACGTACACGTACGTACACGTACACGTACACGTACACGCACGTACACGTACACGCACACGCACGTACACGTACACGTACACGTACACGTACACGTACACGTACACGTACACGCACGTACACGCACACGTACACGTACACGCACGTACACGTACACGTACACGCACGTACACGTACACGTACACGTACACGCACGTACACGTACGTACACGTACACGTACACGTACACGCACGTACACGTACACGCACACGCACGTACACGTACACGTACACGCACGTACGTACGTACACGTACACATACGTGAGCACGTAAGTACATGTACATTACGTTAATAGATACAAAGTTAACTAGAACAAACCCCCCTTACCCCCCGTTAACCCCAACGAGCATACAATGCATCTACTATCGCTCTGCCAAACCCCAAAAACAGAGCTAGATACATATAACGCACAATTGAAGCCAGTACATCTGAACCCAGTAAAAACCAACCAACCTAAGTAACAGATCACTAAAACATCGGGCATAATACTTTAATTTTGAATCTATCTATAGATGAACGTTTTTCATCTCTAATACCCCCCTATTGACTTATCGGCCTCGCACCAACAGAAACAAGTCACACGCCACTG